TTATAAAAAAGCTACAAAGATTATCCTTGTCTCTGTTTATGTCTTGGATTAGAACAAATCACTATAATTCGTCCGCGCCTACGGATCAGTCGACATTTTTCACAAATTTTACGAACAGAAGCCCTTATTTTCATATTTATGATTCCTTATATTAATTCTATTATGAATCTATTCTTTGAAATGACAAAAAAATTCCTTTATTATTTTTTTTTTGAACTTCGAATTGTATCCCATGAATTAAACAAATGACCTACTCAATCGAATCTTGGCTGCGAAGTCTATAAATTAGACGTCGCAGGTTGAAAACTACTTCTTGCACTTTTTTTTTTTTATTTCTCCACTCGTAGTATCCCGATAAACCTCTGTTGTATCTGCCTCCAAAGGATAAGATCGAATTATATTTTCATTTTTTAAACCGAGCTATAAGATCGTATTTTTAAGTGATTGAGTCATGAAATCTTGATGAATCCTTTTTTTCTTATCTGATTCGAGGCAACTCCCTTATTTTAATAATTTAAGGTGTAGAAAAAAGCTTACCATATATAACACCAAATTTCCCCTCCCACTCCTTTTAGGCGAGCTTCTCGATCTGTCATTATACCTTTAGAAGTCGAAAGAATAGCAATTCCCATTCCGCCCAAAATCCTAGGAATTCGTTGAGAGTTAGAATAAATTCGTAGACCCGGTCGGCTGATACGCTTCAAAATAGTTTTCGATATTCTTGTCCTAGTTCTTTTATGTCGCAGGGTTGAAACCAAGAAATTTTTATTATTTTCTCGATGTTTTCTAACGTTTTCAATAAAACCTTCTTGCAGAAGTATTTTCACAATGTTTTCGGTGATATTAGTCGATGCTATTCGAACTGTGCCTTTTTTATTCATCTCAGCATTTCTAATAGAAGTGAGTATTTCAGCAATGGTGTCCCTACCCATGATGAACTATAAATTATAGTTGCCTCCTAATTGTGATATAATCAACGTGTTTATTTTGGAATTAAAAATTCAAAGTATATGCTTCAGACACAATCTACTAGTTAATTTTATCCATTTCATACATTCGACTTACGCTATCCTAATTTAATCTACTACTATAATACTTCTGGAGCTAATGAGACGATTTTGGTGAAATTCAATTCTCTCAATTCCCTAGCGATTGCACCAAAAACTCGAGTCCCTTTTGGATTTCCTTCTTGATCAATGACAACTGCGGCATTGTCATCATATCTTATTCTCATCCCGTTTTCACGCTTAAGTTCTTTACGCGTACGTACAATTACAGCTCTAATAACTTCTGATCTTTCAAGTGGCATATTTGGCACTGCTTCCTTGATTACAGCAACAATAACGTCACCAATATTAGCATATCGGCGATTACTAGCTCCTAAGACTCGAATACACATCAATTCTCGAGCTCCGCTATTATCCGCTACATTCAAAAGGGTCTGAGGTTGAATCATATCATTTTTTATCTGCTCTTTAAATGCAAAGGATGAAGAAAAGAAATATTATCTTTCCATAAATAAATTCAGAATTCTCTTTTTTGAATTTCGAATACAAAAAAGATCTCTTTCATTGGTTCTACATTTCTATCCCTCAATAATAAATTGAGTTCGTATAGGCATTTTGGACGAAGCTAGTAACATAGCTGTTCTGGCGACAGTTTCGGATACTCCTCCTATTTCATAAAGTATTCGACCCGGTTTAACAACGGCTACCCAATATTCGGGAGAGCCCTTACCGGAACCCATACGTGTTTCCGCAGGTCTTAGTGTAACTGGTTTATCCGGAAATAAACGTACCCAGATTTTTCCACCACGACGTGCATATCGGCTGATTGCTCTTCGTCCGGCTTCTATTTGTCTCGCTGTGATCCAAGCCGGTTCAAGGGCTTGAAGAGCGTATCGGCCAAAACTAATCTGATTGCCTCTATAAGATGTTCCTTTCATTCTTCCTCTATGTTGTTTACGGAATCTGGTTCTTTTGGGGTTATAGTTGATGGTTATTTGCCTATTCCATCTCTACTACAGAACCGGACATGAGAGTTTCTTCTCATCCGGCTCCTCACGAAACGAACGAAGAAACAATTCAATATGATTCAATAATATTACATCATGGATACACATATCTTTGATGAATAATAGACTCAATTATGCAATTGGATTTTTTATATTAGAGTGGAAATAAAGCTATAAACCGCTAAGACTAATATGGATGAGATTCTAGTTATTAGAAATCTTTTTTATTACAAACAATATATTAGGATATCAGAAAAGATCTAATATATATTATATAAGATATATATTTTGTGTTTCTTTTCCTATAAATTTTATTATAGATGTAGATCTATTGTTTATATATAGTCTCTAATAAGAAATTTTAGAGAGAGAAATTTATCTTATTTGAGTTTTATTGATTGCAATTTTTCGAGATTTTAGTATGAGTTAAGTTAATTTTAGAGTTAAATTAGTTAGAATCCATTTCTTCTGTTTTTTGAATTTTTGTCTAACACCATTATATATAAATTTCTGATTTCTCTTTTTTTTTTTTACTTGAATTTTTTTTTTATTATATAGAGTCAAATAACTCAATTAGTTATTACTAATTCTTATGAAATTTGATTTGAAGTTGAAAGAAATTAGATGAAATTTTTAGAAATGAAATATAAACAAATTATCAAAGACTAGGATTTCAATAAATAATAGTATTTCTATGTATAAATACTAGTCTGTCTATGGAATGTATCATATAATGCAATAATTGAAAATTTCTTAATCCAATACAAGAAATTAAATGAATGTTCAATTAAATCAATGTTTCGCGGGCGAATATTGACTCTTTTCTGCTTTAGTGACAGGTTAAGCCTGTTCACTGATTCAGAAAAATGAAATAGGTTCCTGGTCTGTTTCGCCATCCCACCCAATGAATCATTGGGATTCATATTTAAAGAATCCTATGTGGTCACGGGTTCCGTCGTTCCTATAGCTTCGCTCTTAATGATTAGGCTTGAACTCGACAATGGAGCTCCCGACAAAATGCGTTTCAGAGTTAATCTCCTCAGTTTTGATTAACTCAAGGCTCTTTACTTTTTATTGATTTGATGCTTTATCACACTGTCTTTTAGACTCTAAAATCTTTCATAAACCATACATATTGGAATAATCTATCATTTACACTTTTTTTCTTTCTATCTATCATCCTTCCATTTATCTACACATCCCCTTCTTTTTTTCTTGAAATATAGAATTCCATTTTTTTGCGAAAAGTGAAAATTTGCAGTTGCTACAACCCTATGATCAATACCTCATAAAGACCTCATAAAGTGACTGTTTGGGGGATCTCGACAATACGAAGCCATAAGTTGGTTAGTAGTTTCTATAGTTATGATTTGCTATAGTTACTGATTCATACTCAGATTCAGTCTATTTTGTATCCTAACTAGAACGAAAAACCACGACAACGAGTCACACACTAAGCATAGCAATTCTACCAAAAAAGTAAATGAAATTTTTATTTATCCCTATAGAATTAATTTAATGTTTGATTGAATCAAGAAACGGAAAATGAAATTATTTGGTATTTTTCTATTACTGACTCAAGGGACTTGTAATCTAACTAAAAGTCCATCACATTATTTCCCCTCGACAAATATCCAAATTTTTATACCTAATACTCCATAGATAGTTCGAACTGTATAGGAACAATAATCTATTTTCGCGCGAATGGTTTGTAGAGGAACCCTTCCTTCTCTGATCCATTCTACGCGGGCAATTTCTTTTCCGTCGATACGTCCTGCAATTTGGATTTGAATTCCTTTTGTATCGGTTTGTTCAGTTAATTCAATAGCTTTTTTCATTGCTTTACGAAATGAGACTCTATTTTTTAATTGTAAAGCTATGTATTCCGCTAGAATATTAGGTTGTCCATAAGGTTTTTCAACTCTTGTGATAGCAATGTTAAGTCGTCGATTCGTCGACTTCAACTCTTTTTGGACATTCGTTTGTAATTCTTCGATTCCTCGTCTTCGACCCTCTATTAATAAATTGGGGAATCCAATATGGATTATGACCTGAATAAGATCAATTCTTTTTTGTATTTCTATACGGGCAATTCCTTCGAAACCCGAAGATATTCTCATGTTTTTTTGTACATAATTCTTGATACAATCTCGTATTTTTTCATCTTCCTGGAGACCCAGCGAAAAACTTTTTGGCTGTGCGAACCAAAAGGAATGATGATTTTGTGTTGTACCAAGTCTGAAACCAAGTGGATTTATTTTTTGTCCCATATTATTCTATTATCTTTCCATCCATATATTATTTCTAAATATGAATCTAAATCTTAGATTCCTCTAAAGATTTTTTCGATTTATCCTTTAACACAATTGTTATATGACAGGTTGGACGTTTTATTCTATAACTTCGTCCTCGAGCTCGAGGTCTTAACCTTTTTAGAACCGTACCCCCATTAACTTCGGCCTTACTAATGAATGAATCCGCTTCGTTCAAACCAAGATTGTTCGCATTTGCTGCTGCAGAATAAACCACTTTTAAAATAGAAAAAGCTGCTCGATAAGGCATCAGTTCCAGTATCATAAGTGTTTCTTCATAGGAACGTCCGCGAATTTGGTCAATTACTCTTCGTGCTTTGAAAGGAGACATATGTATATTTTGAGCTAAAGCTTTGACTTCTGTACGCGTCGAGTTCTTCGTTATCATATCTTTATTCCCTCTTACACCAATGAATGATGAACATTTTTCTTTAATTTTGATTTAATTCTTATTTCTTATATTTATGTTAGATCAAATTTCAAATTATATTAATTTTGAATAGTTTAAAATCAAATTCTAAAAAAAAAGACTTTTCTTTCAAAAAAACACTTTTTTAATTTAATAAAAATAGAAAATTAAGTCACCAATTATAATTAGTTTACTTATTCTATTAGCGACGAGATTTAATATCGTTTTTCACATGTTTTCCGAAACTGCGAGTCGGCGCGAATTC